TTAACTTAGTAGCACAACCTTGGCTGTTTGCCTATTTGAGTGAAACGAAGCAGGAAAACCTCCATCCTGCCACTCGAACGAAGTTCTTAACGCTCTCCCCCACACAACAGACCGCTGAGAGACAAATGACTCAAACAACATAAATATAAACAACAACACAGAAATAAAAGAAATTAGAGAACCCCAAGAAGACACTACATTCCACTTAGCAAATCTATCAGGATAATCCGAATACCGCCGAGGCATACCCGCCAAACCTAAAAAATGCTGAGGGAAAAAAGTTAAATTTACACCCACAAACATCAAAACAAAATGAACCTTCCTTCAAACTGCATGAAAAGTTACCCCAAAAATCAAAGGATACCAGTACCTAAAAGCCCTAAACAATGCAAAAACAGCCCCCATACTCAACACATAGTGAAAGTGGGCCACTACATAATAAGTGTCGTGTAAAACAATATCTAAAGAAGAATTTGACAACACAATCCCTGTCAATCCACCAACAGTAAATAAAAAAATAAACCCCAAAGCCCATAAAATAGTGGGTTCAGTTTTATTCACAAATCCATGAATAGTAGCCAACCACCTAAAAACCTTAATCCCTGTCGGAACAGCAATAATCATTGTGGCAGCAGTAAAATAAGCCCGGGTATCTACATCCATCCCGACAGTAAACATGTGATGAGCCCAAACAATAAACCCCAAAACCCCAATAGAAACAATAGCATACACCATCCCCAAATACCCAAACACCTGCTTCTTTCCAGCATAATGTATAACAATATGTGAAATCATACCAAACCCAGGCAAAATCAAAATATACACCTCAGGATGCCCAAAAAACCAAAAAAGATGTATATACAAAACTGGATCTCCCCCCCCTACAGGATCAAAAAAAGACGTATTAATATTCCGATCAGTAAGCAACATTGTAATAGCACCAGCCAAAACAGGTAATGCAGCAACAAGCAAAACCGCTGTCACCGTAACAGCCCAAACAAACAAGGGAATTCGCTCAGCAACCAACCCAGGAGATCGTATATTACCAACAGTAGAAATAAAATTAATAGCCCCCAAAATAGAAGAAGCACCAGCAAGGTGTAAAGAAAAAATAGCCAAATCTACCGAGGCCCCAGAATGAGCAACATTCCCAGACAATGGTGGATAAACTGTTCAACCAGTTCCAACACCACTCTCCACCAAAGAAGAACTTAATAACAAAAACAAAGCTGGCACAAGTAACCAAAAACTTAAATTATTCAATCGAGGAAAAGCTATATCAGGAGCCCCAATCATCAAAGGAATAAGCCAATTACCAAAACCACCAATCATCATAGGCATTACTAAAAAAAAAATTATCATAAAAGCATGTGCCGTCACAATAACATTATACAATTGATCATCGCCTAATAATCCACCAGGCTGCCCTAACTCAGCCCGGATTAAAAGTCTTAAGGCTAAACCAATCAAACCAGACCACAAAGCCAACAATAAATATAACGTACCAATATCCTTATGATTTGTAGAACACAGTCACCGCAAACATCACCACCATTTATCTAATGAACCAACCAATGATAAAACACCTTAGGCGAAACACTCTCCAACCCAATAGGCATAAAAGAATGATTCACACCACAAATTTCACTACACTGCCCATACATCACACCAGATCTCATTAAGTGCACACCCAACTGATTAATTCGGCCAGGAACAGCATCTACCTTTACACCAATTGAAGGAAGAGCCCAAGCGTGAATAACATCAGCAGACCTCACAAGAACTCGCCTATCAACCCCATAAGGCAATACACACCGATTATCAACTTCCAAAAGACGATAGCCACCCCCCATCACATCACCTCTATTCACTATATATGAATCAAACCCAACAAGATCTACCCCATCCCCAAACTCATAGCTCCAATATCACTGATGCCCAATTGCTTTCATTCTAACTACAGGTCTACCAACCTCATCTAACAAATACAATAAACGAACAGACGGAACAGCTAAAACCAATAATAACACCCCAGGAATAACAGTCCAAGCAGCCTCTAACCTCTGAGCCTCTATTACAAAACGAGAAGACAACTTTCTCTTCAACAAACAAATCATTATATAACCAACAAAAGAAGAAACTAAAACAAGAACAAACATAGCATGATCATGAAAAAACACTAACTCAAACCCCAAACCATTAAAGCTATCCTGAAACCCAAATTGACCTCAAAAGCTCATTCATCTCTACACCATACTTCAACTTCAAATTTTAATTTTCAAAGCTATAACCCATAACAACCAACTAGGTGAATTAAATCAACTTCTCACACCCAAAAACCTTCCACATACAGCCAAATCTAACTCTCCCACTCTAAAGAACCCTCACGTCACTCATGAACAACCCCACCAAATAGTAACACCAAAAAAACACACAACACCAAATAACCACCTACCCACAATCAACAACCACCCATCACTATTACTACTGGAAACAATAAAACAATTTCCACATCAAAAACTACAAAAATAACAGCCAATAAAAAAAACCGCAAAGAAAAAGGCACTCGAGAAGACCCAATAGGATCAAAACCACACTCAAAAGGACTCGACTTTTCACGTCCACCTACAAAAAAAGACCCTCCCAAAAATAAACCAACCAATAACAAAACAAAACCCAACAGAACAGATAACAACACCCCAACAATTACTTTTTCCATTTTCGCAGCCTATGACGAAACCAACCTACGCCTCTTTTTACCTACTATAAACTTACCGTCAATTACTCACCCCTATTTTCAATCTTCTACTTTCCAATCCTTAACGAAAAGCAACCCTCTATTTATAGAACCACAACCTATCGTTTTACACTTAAACTATTTCGCTCCCAGCGCATTCCCCAACCAATTGTACGAATTTTGTTCATTCTTTTAAATAAAATCTTTAATAAGCAAAAAACTTCTAATAAACACAACCACTGATCATTTAGCCTTACAGCTAAACAAAGTATCCAATATCAAAGTTCTATACTTTAATGTCAAAAGATCTGATTTGCAATCAATTATTGAGTCACAACTCTAGAACTACTCCTCCTCCCTTTTATAGCCCCAAACTCTTATTCTACAAAGGAACCTCGGAGAATATTTGCCTTGAAATCAAAGAAAAAGTGTTCGACTCACTTATCCTTTTTTATTGCCCGTCAAGAAAGTAGCCGAGCTAATACATGGCTTCTAACCACGTAAAAAGAAGTTTTACTCCTCTTACCCTCCTCACTTATTACTGCCAATTAGGTGTTATCCGCACATTGACTTTTCACGTCAAAAGAGCATACCAAATGCACTTGGCTGCCAGTAATTTAAGCCTGGTTATCAAACCAAAACACCAACCAAAACAAACACCCAGAGGCCTTCACCCACTTAAAAACAGCTCTGCTTCCACCAGCATCTCTAACAAAGTATTAAATGAAATCTCCACACAAATTCCTCTTTTTATTCCTAATGGTTACAAGAACATGAATAGTACTATCCTCCTCCAACTGGCTAACAACCTGAATAGGCCTAGAAATCAACATATTAGGATTTATCCCACTAATATACCTTAAAGAAACCACAAACGAATCAGAAACAGCAGCAAAATACTTAGTACCCCAAGCATTGGGGTCAACAATCTTCATTGCTTCAGCCACAACAGCACTCTACCTAAACAACCTTCAAACCTTAATACCTATCGCGATATGCTTAAAATTAGGGGCTGCACCATTCCACTTTTGATTTCCACCAGTAATGGCCGGGTTACCTCTATTACCAGCCTTTCTTCTATTAACCTGACAAAAAATTGCCCCCATTTTTGCTATCTCCTCCCTCAACTCAGCACTCAGTGCCAAAATCTTACCTGTTGCAGCAATCAGCGCACTATGAGGAGGAGTCGGTGGCTTAAACCAAACAGACATTCGATCCCTATTAACTTACTCCTCAATTGCGCACACCGGATGAATACTAGCTAGCTTAAACGGCCCTACCCAAACTTTAGTTATCTACATCACAGCTTACATCGCCATCACCATCTCCATTTATTCCTGTTTAACTACACAATACGCAAAATCTCATAAACAACTTTTTTCCATTAAGGAACCACAAAGCTCATTCCTACTAGCTATCATAATTCTGTCACTTGGAGGACTCCCCCCACTCACAGGATTTATTATAAAACTCTTAGTTCTTAACTTCACAGAAGCTGGAATAATCATCATCCTTAGTCTAATTTTAGGTGCTATAACAAGCTTATTTTACTACTTATCACTCACTTTTTCACCACTCCTTATGTTAAATAAAAACCACTTTCCCAAATTAAAAATAACCACAAAAACGGCAACTTTATTCTTACTGTCCCAAATTTTGCCACTATCACTCATTATAATTTTTTTTTGATAGGGTAAGCTAACACTAAGCTGTTGGGCTCATAACCCAAAAATAGATTATACTCTTCCTATTACAACCACTCCCTATGCTCCTTAGCCCTAGAGGGATTTAAGTTAAACAAAACTAATAGCCTTCAAAGCTTTAATTGATAAAAATCAATCCTTACATAGCAAGAAACTACAAAGTGTTATGGTTTCGGCCCATAAATAGGTATGATCTATACCCTTGCTTTCTCAAAATATTTCATTGACGTATTCAATTAGCTTTACCGATTAAACTACATATGGTAGCCCACGCATATTGTGAATCAGGCAGACACTTATATCTAGCCTTCAAGAGGCTTTAAACATTAAGTAACAGCCTAAGACTTTCAACGTCTAAGGTCCTTCCCACAACACCAATGTTTTATATTACAACAGTTAGGTAACTAAGCCATAGAAACAAGTATAGAGGGATGGCAAAAGTGGTGCCAGCAGTCGCGGTTATACCACTATCCCGAGTTAATTTACCACAAACCTAGGATAAACCTACCAAAGACTGCAAAATCAACTTTTTTACGTAAAAAATATATTATAACCATACCCAACCAAGTCCTGTATACCTTATCCGCACAAACCACAACCTCAGAACTCGGATTAGATACCCGACTACTGTGTGGCCTAACTAACAAAAGAATACTAAAAACGAAAGTTTAAAACTCAAACAATGTGGCGGTGCTTTACTCCTCATCAGGGGATCCTGTGGCTTAAATCGATAATCCACGACAAACCTAAGCTTATCTAGTACCACAGCTTGTGTATGGCCGTCTAAGCTTGCTCAAAGAAGATAATCAAAGGAAGCAATCAGGGACAACCCTAAAAATTCAGGTGACATACAGCCAACGGTAAGCCGCTCCATGGGATACAAATAGCTAACACTACTGAAACTTAACCTCAAAAGTTAAACGAAAGAGGACTTGAAAGTAAGACCTAACACATCAAGTAGGCCTGAACAAGAACTAAAGCGCGCACAAATCGCCCGTCACTCCGACAACAAAGTCGGATAAGTCGTAACATAGTAGGGGTAATGGAAATTGCCCCTATAAACCAAATCCACGATGGCCGAGAATTAGGCATCGAGCTTTTAACTCGACCACAGTTACCACTTCTGGATAAGCTTTGAGAAGCTTATTACAAGCATCGGTCTTGTAAACCGAAAACAAGACAAATCTCTCCAAAGCTAGTAAAGTGGCCGAGTCCTTAGGCAAAAGATTGTAGCTCTTTATACGGGTCATCCCCTTTGCACGCCTTAGATAAACTAAACTCTCCAGTAACTATAAAAAAAATTCTTGTCGCACATCAGTACTCCCTAAAAACCTTCACTGCTTAATAACCGCAAGGGCCACATTGTTTGCCAATCACAGAAAAGATAATCACTTATCCCTTTTGCATCATGGAGAAGCAACAAAACCGTAAAATTTTTACCTTCCCGAATAATTATGAGCTACTGGGTTCTAAAAATTAATGTCTCACAATTAATAAACTAGTCTTCAGTAGAAGTAATAAGCCTTGCACATAATTAGATAGCTGGTTTTCCGCAAAAAGTACCAAAGTACTACCTCATAGTAGACTTTACCACTAGTAAGCATGAGTGTCAGCCTTTTAAGGACTAGCCTAAAAGGATAAACAAAAATAATCTACACACCTTTACTCTTTAAGTAGGCTTAAAAGCAGCCACCTAAACAGCGTTCTAGCTAATAAATTTCTCTCCAATAATATCCAAAAATATAATTTTAACTAATAGCGAAATCTAGTATTAAACGTCGTTCACTAACAAACAGGCATTCTATTAGTATTACTTACAGGTAAACTTAAAAATCTTGACAAAACTAAGACTGATTTTAAATTTAACCACCAACCCACACAGAGTGAACTCGGCAACAAAATCCCCTGCCTGTTTACCAAAAACATCGTCTTTTGTTAATTCCCGCATAAAAGATAATGCCTGCCCAGTGAAAAATCTTTAAACGGCCGCGTTAGCGTGAGCGTGCTAAGGTAGCGTAATAAATAGCCTTTTAATTGGAGGCCAGTGAATGGCAAGACTAGGGACACCTATACCCTGTGTGACAAAAAAACTTTTCATCTAAGTGAAAAGACTTAGATAACAAAGAAAGACGAAAAGACCCCGCGGAACTTTACCTTTTCCAATCTTCACGTGCTTAGGAACACAAAAATGAAAGGTTTGATTGGGGCAATCTTGGAACCAAACAAACTTCCAATTTCACCATACATAATAATACAAAACTCAATAAGGACCTAAAAGAAGTTACCCCGGGGATAACAGCGTAATCCAGCTTGAGAGTACGCATCGAAAGAATCTGGGTTTGCGACCTCGATGTTGGCTTAGGGACATCCACATAAGTGCAACCGCCATGACAGGATAGTCTGTTCGACTATTATACCCTTACACGAGCTGAGTTAAGACCGGCGCAAGCTAGGTTGGTTTCTATCTTCTTCCCTTGACAACTTTCTTGATTGTACGAAAGGACCCCAAGAAATGCATTTCAATTAAGCATTTTTCCTAAATATTGCATCCATAACCCTAATATTTTTTAACTTTACAGTGAGTTAGTATAATAATACCATTGACTTAGGATCAATAAATAAGCTTAACCACCTTACTCACTATACCAATCACTACCTCAACAACACCCTATAAAGACTCATAGGGGAGAAGCTTATAGCCCAAGCAATTAGCTGTTACCTAATATACAGTGATCAATTCACCTGCCCTATATTACCACTACAGGAAATAGTTTAAAACAAAACAAAAACTTTGGGAGTTTTAAATTTAGCCACACTAATTTCCTGAATTAAAATAAAAATACCAATACGGAAACAACATCCGGCCATTAAAATACTAAACAACTCTCTTTATGATCTTCCAGCCCCCACAAATCTATCTACGTGATGAAACTTTGGGTCTTTACTAGGACTCTGCTTAATCAACCAAATTATTACAGGCTTATTTCTTGCTATACACTACACCCCTAACGTAGACCTCGCTTTTTACTCAGTTGCCCACATTTCCCGAGATGTAAACTATGGTTGACTTATACGAACCATCCACGCAAACGGGGCTTCATTCTTTTTCGTCTGTATTTACCTCCATTCTGGTCGAGGAATGTACTACGGCTCTTACTTAGCTAAAGAAACATGAAATATTGGAATCATCTTACTATTTCTTACAATAGCAGCGGCTTTCCTAGGCTACGTCCTACCATGAGGACAAATATCATTCTGAGGAGCCACTGTTATTACTAATCTATTATCAGCAATTCCCTACATCGGAAAAACCTTAGTATACTGATTATGGGGAGGATTTTCAGTGTCTAATGCAACCTTAAACCGATTCTTTGTCTTACACTTTGTCCTCCCATTTGCCATTGCAGCTCTCGCTGCAATCCATCTTCTGTTTCTACATGAAACAGGGTCCAACAACCCATTAGGTATTTCTTCAAGCGCTAATTTAATCCCATTCCACATCTTCTATACCGTAAAAGATACTGTGGGTTTCATCTTACTATTGAGATTTTTAACCCTCATCTGCCTATTTTCACCTAATCTCCTAACTGACCCAGAAAATTTTATCCCCGCAAACCCACTAAGAACCCCCGTTCACATTCAACCAGAATGGTATTTTCTGTTTGCTTATGCTATCCTACGCTCTATCCCCAATAAATTAGGTGGAGTTATTGCCCTAGTTATATCTATCCTAATCTTAATTTTTATGCCTTTAACCCACCTAAACACCATACGCTCTACCTCATTCTACCCATTCACCCAAATCCTTTTCTGACTATTTGTAAGAATTTTTTTAATTTTGACTTGAATTGGTAAACAACCAGTAGAAGACCCATTTATCTGAATTGGCCAAACCTTCTCCGCTGCCTACTTTATTTACTTTCTAGTCTCTCCAGCAACAAGTATGCTATGGGATTTCTTAGTATACCAACCCCCTCACTAAACCTGTTAATTATAGGATAAGTAGTTTAAACCTAAATCATAACACTGAAAACGTTAAGATGGCATTTGCCCTTTTCCATTACGATAAAAATATAATTTTACGATAAGAATATAATTTTAATTTTATCCTCTTTCATAAAAAATTTATGTAAATATATAATAAAAATTATACAAAAAATCAAAAAAATTAAAAAAACCCGAACAAAAGTCAACAATCTAGCACTCTGCATCAGATAAGAGAACCTAATCCCATTCCCAAAGACCTTAAAAATACCCTGCCCACCAAAAATTTCTATTCAACCTAAATCCAAATGTAAATGCATCAATACACCGCCCTTCAACCCAATGCCAGCCACTAACCTCCCAGACACCAAATTTATAAATCATATACTTGATAAAAACCAATTAACCTTCCTTACCACTCTCTGACTAACCTTTCACACCCTTAATAGCCTTACTAGCAAGTATACCAACCCAAAAAACGTAACAAACCCAATAGCCACTTTTCCAAATACTCCAACCAAATCAAACCCATTAACAGCTACTCAGACTAACTGTAAAAATCACCCCCCAACAATTGCCCCAACCCTCAAAACAAGAATCGAAATAATAATATACCAACTCTCTACCCCCAAAAAACGCACAGAACCCCCAAAATTTTGCCCAAATACCCCCATCAAACAAATACGCAACCTGTAAACCAAACTAAGACCAGCTCCCACTAATAAAACAAAAATTTCGAAGCTACCACTAAAGCCACTAAAAGCCCCCTCTAAAACCAAATCCTTAGAATAAAACCCACTAAGAAAAGGTATCCCACACAACACCACACTTCTTAGTACTAAACACCCACTCCTAAAAGGTAATAAACGATCAATTCCTCCTAGAATACGACCATCTTGAGTATCCTCATTAGCATGAATAATCGACCCAGCACACAAAAACAACAAAGCCTTAAACAACGCATGAGTAAAAAGGTGAAAAACAGCAATGACTGGGTACCCAACCCCCACAGTAAACACCATAAGCCCAAGCTGTCTAAGTGTTGACAAAGCAATAATCTTCTTTAAATCAACCTCAAAACAAGCCCTTAACCCAGCCATCAACAAAGTCAAACCCCCAACCTTACTCAACAACCTTAAAATTTCCGGACCCTCTATTAAAGACCTATAAAATCGAATAACTAAATAAACTCCCGCCGTTACTAAAGTAGAAGAATGAACCAATGCTGACACAGGAGTAGGGGCAGCCATTGCCGCTGGTAACCAAGCAGAAAACGGAATTTGAGCCCTCTTTGTTATACCCCCAAGAACTACTAAACAACAAATCAATACACCGAAATCACCAAACAACCCATAACCAAAACACCACTCCCCTCAATTAATTAAAAAACAAATAGACAAAATTAATAAAGCATCCCCAATGCGATTAACCAAGACAGTTAGTATTCCAGCCGCCAAAGATTTCTTATTCTGATAATAAATAACTAAGGCAAAAGATACGATTCCTAAACCATCCCACCCCAAAAGAACCGTAATCAATCTAGGAATAAAAATAAGTAAATTTATTGACCCAACAAAAGCTATGATTAATAATATAAATCGCCGTAAAAACACCTCCCCTTCTATATAAGATATACTAAACAAGGAAACTGAGCCAGAGATTAGGCAAACAAAACAAGAAAATACAACCCTAGTATAATCAACTACAACAGGCAAAGTCCAATCGACTCCACACAGATAAAAAATCTGTCATTCAATTATATATCTTCTCCCCCCCTTACTCAAAACCCCATAAACCCAAAATGCCCATAATATTACCCTTGTATATAATAAAAAGACAGAACACAACAAAGGAGCCCCAAACGACTTAACAAATTTCATTCTAGTACCGCAATCCTTGCGCTTGAGACTACACCTAACAATAGTAGTACACTTCTACGTACTCATTACACTTATCCTCTATTAAGATACTATCAAGTAAAAGTACTCATCTAAGGTACTATAAACAACTATTTTCATACTATTAAGCATTAAATACTTATTATAGAGGGGGGCTTCCCCCCCCTCTATAACTCCCCCCCATGGGCACCCTCCCCCCGCAGGTTTTTCCCCCAGCCCATTGTAAAGTAATTACTCGCAACTATTTATAATAACTACTATAAACAACTATTTTCTAATCAGCTGAAAGCTAGTGATTTGTCACAAATGAATTTGAATCATTAAACGGAGCCAAAGACTCCGCTTTCAAACCTCTGCCTTGTAGTATAAACTATTCATTACTGTAAACTGCAACTTTACCAAAGCAATCGCCAAGGCATAATTCAACAGTATCGCGCCGGAAGAACGGGCTACTCTGATGAGGTAGACCATAGGCACAACACCTCGATACTTCCCCGTACCAAAAAGTAGTATATCAATTACAACTCGCTTACACCGAGTTAAAGGTCTTATAGCCCTTTTTGACAGTGAAGTGGCAGAAAAGTGCCTCAGATTTAAGCTCTGATCATGGAGACATCTCCCTTCACTAATCATACCACACATAATCTCCACTCTTATTACATACCTGCTAATCCTGTTAGGTGTAGCATTTTTCACTCTCCTAGAGCGCAAAGCTCTAAGGTATTTCCAAATTCGAAAAGGCCCAAACAAAGTTGGAATTATTGGAATTCCACAACCCTTAGCAGACGCCTTAAAACTCTTCGTAAAAGAGTGAGTAATACCCACTTCCTCAAATTACTTACCGTTCATCTTAACCCCAACTATCATACTAATCCTAGCGCTTAGACTATGACAACTATTCCCATCTTTCATACTTTCATCGCAAATAGTACTAGGAATGTTTTTATTTTTATGTATCTCCTCCTTAACCGTCTACACAACCCTAATAGCAGGTTGAGCCTCAAATTCTAAGTACGCTCTATTGGGGGCTATTCGAGCCATAGCTCAAACAATTTCTTACGAAGTTACAATAACGCTAATTATTGTCTTTTATTTATTCTTGATAGCACAAATAGATATAGTAACAATTCGCCTAGTTAACTTATCACTACCAACCATCACTCTCTCCCTACCCTTAGCCACTATGTGGATCGTAGTCATTTTAGCAGAGACAAATCGAGCTCCATTTGATTTCGCTGAAGGAGAATCGGAATTAGTTTCCGGTTTTAATATTGAATATGGAGGAGCCGGATTCGCTTTTTTATTTATAGCCGAATACAGAAACATTTTAATAATGAGAATACTCACCGCTTGTATACTAACAGGCACTTTACTAGTATCTACCCCAGTAGCAGTTATATTTTTATGGGCACGAGCTACCCTTCCCCGATACCGATACGACTTGTTAATAGCAATAGCTTGAAAATCATTCCTTCCAGTAAGCCTTGCTACTCTATTAGTGTCCACCCCATTAATGTTATTTATGTCATAGTTACACAGACCAAATTCATGCTGAAAGTATAATACAGTACAACTGCCTTCCAAGCAGGAAGTCCAAACCTAGGTCAGCATAACCTCAGCAACACTAAGCTGTTGTTATCACCCTACTAACACTATCAATCATCTGAATCTATTCAGTATTAACAATAACCCTTCCAATATACCCTCTATCATTAGGCATAATGGTACTTCTCTTAGCCTTCGTTAGTTGTACTACTATTGCCACAATAAGCCCCTGATATGCGTACATACTATTCTTTATTTTCATTGGTGGAATACTTGTCATGTTTGCCTACATTGCATCATTGACGCCTAATATAACTTTTGCCATGAATAATCAACTAATACCTATTACTCTTAGTACCATCATCATTTTCAACTTCAAAAACTTCAATTTTGCCCCAAATCATCAAATCAGCTCAGACCTTAGGCTAAGCATCAACGACTCTTTTCAAGCCATGAGATTTCTCTACTCCACCAATGGTATCGAATGTGTGATCCTCTTAGCCTGCATTTTACTGTTTACTATGGTGGTAAGAGTAAAACTGTGTAAACCAAAAATGGGAGCACTACGTCCATTTACCTAACATGTAAGTATTACTCAAAAAAAAAACAAATAAATAAACCTAATCTAAGTAAACCTTATTAAAAATACCCTCACAGCCCAAAGAGGCACTACCAGTATAAAACAGACCACGTAATTAGTAAACTCCTCCAAGACAACCCCCCCCCGGACCCAAAATGGGCATTGACCATGTTGGGTAGTAGTATAAACATATCAAGAATACAAACCCCTTAGAAAAGTTATAAAACCAGTAAAAAAAGCAAAAACAACAGAATACCTTAATACAGAAATCCCAAGTATTAATTCCCCCCACAAATTCAAAGACGGAGGAGCAGCTATATTAATAGCACACATTAAAAATCACCATAGAGCAACCCCTGGAACCATAACCAGTCCACCTTTAACCATATACAACCTTCGAGTGTGATAACACTTATATGTCTCACTAGCTAAGAAAAATATCCCGGAAGAACACAACCCATGAGCAACCATCATGATTAGACAACCCAACCATCCCCAATCAGTGTTTGAGTACACCCCCCCCAAAACTAAGCTTATATGTCCAACAGAAGAGTAAGCCACTAGCGCCTTCACATCTCTTTGCACAAAACAAACCATCCTGGCAATCACCCCACCTCCAAGCCCAAGACAAAACACTACAGTAATAGAAAAACACCCAAACAAGCCTAAAGAATAGAAAAATCGAATCAACCCATAACCCCCCAGCTTTAACAAAACACCAGCCAAGATTATAGACCCAGCTACAGGCGCCTCAACATGGGCCTTCGGCAACCACAAATGAAACCCATAAATTGGTAGTTTCACCAAAAAAGCTAAACAGGCACAAATTCTGATTAACCAAGTACAACCCAAACTCCCAAAACTCAACCCCCAAAACACAGACCCCTCCTTCCTCAAAGTTAAGATAATTAAAACCAATAATGGTAGAGAAGCCCTAACAGTATAAAGTATTATATACTTACCAGCCTGCAATCGCTCTGGTTGATACCCCCACCTCAAAATAACAATCAAGATAGGAATAAGCCTAAACTCAAACAAAATATAAAAAACAAGCAAAGACCTAACCCTAAAACAAAAAACAAGCACTAAGGTTAAAACCAAAACCCTAAAAATAAATCTAGTAGGTTTATTTCCCACCTTATAAATATCCCGCACACTAGCCAACGTCCTCAGCCTAGAAATTAAAATAGTTAAAGATACAAGACTAAAAGAAAAATTATCTACTACTAAAAATTCCCCTCAACAACTCACTAACCCAAGGGAACTAAATCAACTTTCAAGACTACACACAAATATAACCACACACACCCAAACAAACCTCCATCAAAATACCCTTAACCCAACCATCCTCACTAAAGAAACAAAAACACCAACAACTAATAAACTAAAAATGCCCCAAAACTAATCTACCTACGTAATCACTACCCGTTCTGCGAACTAACGAAACCAGCACACTCAACCCTAATGCCGCTTCACAGACCCCAAAAGCCAAAAATACCAAACAAATTCTATTCAACCCCCTTAAAAACCAAACCATACTAAAAATCACGACATAAACTCCTAAGGTGAACACCTCCATACTTAACAAAACCCCAAAAAGACTTTTCCGTTGAGCCATCAAACACACACCACCAATCAAAACCCCAATAACCCCAACACCCGCAATAGAAAAAAATCACACTACTTCTAGTCTAACTACTTTTTCCTAAACCCTCACTTAATAAGAGATCGCCTAACCCCCCCATCCAACTTATCTTTTACAGTAAATTTATACTCACCAACAACCCCCCATCAAACGCTAACCATAAACAAAATCACACAAATTAACAAAATAGCAAACACCAAAACTCAAGATATAGGACTTAACTGAGGCACAAAAGAATACCCTATTACAGGCAACACGAACTCGACAAGCTCATATTATGCTTTAACTAATTCTTTCACCAACTAACAACAAGTCTAATGTGGACGCGATAATGGGTGATCAGAAGAGTACAACCCCACTAGTAAAACAAACACATAAGCCTGCAAAAACCTAACAGCAAACTCAAAGATTACATACCCACACATCACCAAACTCCCAAACAAAATTCCAGTTAATCTCATCCCACAAAAAAACTCCGCTACATACCCACCAATAACGTGTAACATAAGATGTCCCATAGTAATATTAGCAGCCAATCGAACACCTAAAGTAATCGGACGAATTAAAACCCTAATACTTTCAATTAACACAAGCAATGGAACCAGCCCAACCGGCCTCCCTGTAGGGACCAACTGACCAGCACTATATTGCCAAGAAAAATACCAACCACTAAAAATTAAACAAAACCAAACTACTCCAGCTAACACAAAAGTTAACGATAAATGCCTAGTTGGACTAAATACATCAGGCACCATCCCAGAAATATTTACAACAAAAATTACTACAAACAATGAAACCTGCCCTAAAGCAAAACCCCCAAAAAATTTTCCAGAGCACGTCTTCACCAAACCAAAAACCAACTCACCTAGCAAGAAAAAAACTGCTCTCAGGCCAGAAACCCCCACCCAAAACTGAAACATACAAATTAATAGCCCAATAAACCCACTTAACCAAACAATACCCCAAAACCTAAAACCAAGTCTTAACCCAGCATCTAAAGAAGAAAAAATATCCATTAACATTATGTACTCCCTATGTTATACCTAACAAAACCTAACAAAACTAAGAACCCCACCAATAAATACACAAGTATAAAAAAATTCATACAACATCAACAAAATGTCAATATCAAGCAGCAGCCTCAAACCCGAAATGATGAGAAACTGAAAAATGGTAAAAATAACACCGAATCGTACACACAATTAAAAAAGCCCTACCGATCAACACATGCAACCCATGAAATCCAGTTATTACAAAAAAAGTAGAACCATATACCCCATCCGCTACCCTAAAAGAAGCCTCCTGATACTCTCCTCACTGAAGAACTGTGAAGTATAAACCCAATAGCACCGTCAAACCTAACCCATACAAAGCCTCCTCACGTCTTCCACTCATTAACCCATGATGAGCTCAAGTGACACTCACACCCGAACCCAACAGCACAGCCGTATTCAACAATGGGACTTTAAATGGATTCAAAGGTATAATACCAACAGGGGGTCAAACACACCCCAACTCTACTGTAGGAACAAGTCTTCTGTGAAAAAACCTTCAAAAAAAAGCAAAAAAAAAACATACCTCAGAAAAAATAAACAAAATCATACCCCAGCGAAGATTCCTACCAACCCAACTAGTGTGATAACCTTGATAAGTACCTTCACGAACTACATCGCGCCACCACTGTACCATAGTCAGAATAATCACCATTACACCCACCAGTATCAACCTTACACCTTTCCCATGAAATCATCTCACCAAACCAACAGTTAGAAACAATGCACCACTTGCTGCAGCGAAAGGCCACGGACTAAACTCAACCAAATGAAAAGGGTTACGTAACATCTTCACAAAACCTAA